TTAAAAATAAGCTAAACAAGCTTTTGGGCTCATACCTCAAATATAAAGAAAATTCTTTTTTTTAAATAATAAAGTGCCTGACTAAAGGATTATTCTGATAGGATAAATTAAGTAATATTAAATATTACCTTTATTATTAATACAAATATATTTTATAGAATTTATACCTATATCTAATAAAATCAAAAATTATTGTGCTATTACACTAAAATATATATATATATATATTTATATATATATATCATATAATTCCTCAAAAATTTTTTTTCTATTTATTCTAATTTTTAGTACTTTTGTAGTAATTTCATCTAATTCTTGACTAGGATGTTGAATAGGATTAGAAATAAATTTGTTAAGATTTATCCCATTAATCTCTAATTCTAATAATTTACTTTCAACAGAAGCATCATTAAAATATTTTCTTACCCAATCTATTGCTTCAATTAATTTTTTATTTTTTATTTTAATAATCATAATTTTTAAAAATTTTTTAATAAATCATTTTTTATTAATTTTAACTAATTTTACTTTACTAATAAAAATAGGATCTGTTCCATTCCACTTTTGATTCCCTAATATAGTAGAAGGACTATCTTGATTTAATAATTTTATTTTAATAACTTGACAAAAAATTTCTCCAATAATTTTAATATCTTATTATTTTAATTTAAATTTAATAATTTTAACAATCTTAATAAATACAATTATTGGAGCTCTAGGAGGAATCAAGCAAACCTCATTACGAAAATTAATAGCTTTTTCTTCTATTAATAACTTAGGATGAATAATAACAGCCATCATAATTAGAGAAAATTTATGATTTTTTTATATGCTTATTTATATGTTTATGATAAGTATTATATGTTTTTTATTTAATATAATAAATATTTTTTTTATCAATCAATTTTTTATTACAAATATAAACTCTATTATTAAAATTAATTTAATAATTAATTTTTTATCTCTTGGAGGTCTTCCCCCCTTTTTAGGGTTCTTCCCTAAATGAATTATTATTAATTTATTAATAAATAATAATTTAATTTTTATAATTTTTATTATAATCATAATAAGACTAATTATTTTATTTTTTTATATTCGTATTATTTATTCTTCTATTATATTTAATTATTTTAAATTAAAATGATTTAATTATAATTTTAACAATAAAATATTTTTAATCAATATTTTTTCATTTTTATCTATTTTTTTAATAATCATTTGTTCATTTTTTTTCTATTAAGATTTTAAGTTAATATAAACTAATAATTTTCAAAATTATTTATAAAAATTTTTTTTTAAGTCTTAATAAATATTATATTTACTCCTTAAAATTTGCAATTTTATATCATTTTTGAATATAAGACTTAATAAAAAGGATAATTTATCCTATATATAAATTTACAATTTATCGCTTTTATCAGCCATTTTATTTTAGCGAAAATGAATTTATTCTACTAATCATAAAGATATTGGAACACTCTATTTTATTTTTGGAATCTGAGCAGGTATAATTGGCTCATCTTTAAGATTAATAATTCGTGCTGAATTAGGTAATCCAGGATCTTTAATTAATAACGATCAAATTTTTAATACAATCATTACAGCTCATGCTTTTATTATAATTTTTTTTATAGTTATACCTATTATAATCGGAGGATTTGGCAATTGACTTGTCCCCCTTATATTAGGGGCCCCAGATATAGCTTTCCCACGAATAAATAACATAAGATTTTGACTTCTGCCCCCTTCTCTTATCCTTTTAATTTCAAGAAGAATTATTGAAAATGGAGCCGGCACAGGATGAACAGTTTACCCTCCCTTATCAAGTAATATTGCTCATAGAGGAAGATCTGTAGATTTAACTATTTTTTCTTTACATTTAGCAGGAATTTCTTCTATTTTAGGGGCTATTAATTTTATTACAACTATTATTAATATACGACTAAATAATTTATCTTTTGATCAAATACCATTATTTGTATGAGCAGTTGGTATCACTGCTTTTTTATTATTATTATCTCTCCCAGTTTTAGCCGGAGCTATTACTATATTATTAACTGATCGAAATTTAAATACTTCTTTTTTTGATCCTGCCGGAGGAGGAGACCCAATTCTATACCAACATTTATTTTGATTTTTTGGTCATCCTGAAGTTTATATTTTAATTTTACCTGGATTTGGCATAATTTCTCATATTATTTCTCAAGAAAGAGGTAAAAAAGAAACATTTGGATGTTTAGGTATAATTTATGCTATACTAGCTATTGGACTTTTAGGATTTATTGTTTGAGCGCATCATATATTTACAGTAGGTATAGATATTGATACCCGAGCATATTTCACATCTGCAACTATAATTATTGCAGTTCCAACTGGAATTAAAATTTTTAGATGATTAGCAACTCTCCATGGAACACAAATTAACTATTCCCCATCTATAATATGAAGTTTAGGATTTGTTTTCTTATTTACTGTAGGAGGATTAACAGGAGTAATTTTATCCAATTCATCTATTGATATTTCCTTACATGATACTTATTATGTAGTAGCTCATTTTCATTATGTATTATCTATAGGAGCTGTATTTGCTATTATAGGAGGATTTATTCATTGATACCCATTATTCACTGGATTAAATTTAAATTCATTTATATTAAAAATTCAATTTTTTTCTATATTCATTGGAGTAAATTTAACTTTTTTCCCACAACACTTTCTAGGATTAGCAGGAATACCCCGACGTTATTCAGATTACCCTGATTCTTACCTTTCATGAAATATCTTATCTTCTTTAGGATCTTACATATCTTTACTATCAGTTTTACTCATATTAATTATTATTTGAGAATCAATAATCTCTCAACGTATTTCTTTATTTACCCTCAATATACCCTCATCAATTGAATGATACCAAAAATTACCCCCAGCTGAACATTCATATAATGAACTTCCTATTTTAAATAACTAATTTCTAATATGACAGATTATATGTAATGGATTTAAACCCCATTTATAAAGGAATTTCCTTTTATTAGAAATAGCTACTTGATCAAATTTAAATATACAAAATAGAGCATCTCCTTTAATAGAACAAATTATTTTTTTTCATGATCATACATTAATTATTCTCATTATAATTACTATTTTAGTAGGTTATTTAATAACAAATCTTTTTTTTAATAAACTTATTAATCGATTTTTATTAGAAAATCAAATAATTGAATTAATTTGAACTATTTTACCTGCCATTACTTTAATTTTTATTGCATTCCCATCCTTACGTCTTCTTTATTTACTAGACGAACTTAATAATCCTCTTATTACTTTAAAAAGTATTGGCCATCAATGATACTGAAGATATGAATATTCAGATTTTAATAATATTGAATTTGATTCTTACATAATTCAAACTAATAATTTAAATAAATTCAATTTTCGTCTTTTAGATGTAGATAATCGAATTATTCTTCCTATAAATAATCAAATTCGTATTATAGTAACTGCTACAGATGTAATCCATTCATGAACTATTCCCTCTCTTGGAGTAAAAATTGATGCCAATCCAGGCCGAATTAATCAATCAAACTTATTTATTAATCGGCCTGGATTATTTTATGGTCAATGTTCAGAAATTTGTGGAATTAATCATAGATTTATACCTATTGTAATTGAAAGAATTTCAATTAAAAATTTTATTAACTGAATTAATAATTATTATTTACTAGATGACTGAAAGCAAGTACTGATCTCTTAAATCATTTTATAGTAATTTAGCAATTACTTCTAGTATAAAGAATTAGTTAAATTTTATAACATAAATATGTCAAATTTAAATTATTAACTTTCTAATATTCTTTTATCCCTCAAATAATACCTATTAATTGAATATTATACTTATTTTTTTTTTTAATAATTTTTATTTTATTTATTATAATAAATTATTTCTTATTTTTAAATAAAATTAATAAAAAAAAAATTATAAAATTTAATAAAAAAAATTTTTATTGAAAATGATAAATAATTTATTTTCTATCTTTGACCCTACTACTAATATTTTTAATCTAAATCTTAATTGAATAAGAACTTTATTAGGATTAATATTTATTCCTTTTTCTTTCTGATTAATCCCAAATCGTTACTTTTTTTTATGAAATTTTATTATCACAAAATTACATAACGAATTTAAACTTTTATTAAAAAATAATTATTTTCAAGGATCTACATTCATTTTCATTTCTTTATTTTCATTTATTATATTTAATAACTTTTTAGGGTTATTCCCTTATATTTTTACTAGAACTAGACATCTTACTATATCTTTATCATTATCCCTACCTTTATGAATCAAATTTATAATTTATGGATGAATTAATAATTTTAATCATATATTTATTCACATAATTCCTCAAGGAACCCCTCCAATTCTTATACCCTTTATAGTATTAATTGAAACTATTAGAAACCTAATCCGACCTGGTACTTTAGCTGTTCGTCTTTCAGCTAATATAATTGCTGGTCATTTACTTTTAACATTAATAAGAAGAACAGGACCTAATATAAACTTTTATTTAACTATTTTAATAATTTTTAGACAAATTTTATTATTAATTCTTGAATCAGCAGTTGCGGTTATCCAGTCATATGTAATTGCTATTTTAAGAACATTATACTCTAGAGAAGTAAATTAATTAATTAATGAAAATAAACTATAACCATCCATTCCATTTAGTAGATTACAGCCCATGACCTTTTACAGGAGCAATTGGAACAATAACATTAATAACAGGTATAATTAAATGATTTTATAATTTTAATATTTACTTAATAATCCTAGGATACTCTATTATTATTTTAACTATATATCAATGGTGACGAGATGTATGTCGTGAAGGAACATTCCAAGGCAAACATACTATTTTAGTAGTTAAAGGTTTAAAATGAGGAATAATTTTATTTATTGTTTCAGAAATCTTTTTTTTTGTATCTTTTTTTTGAGCTTTTTTTCATAGAAGATTATCCCCAAATATCGAAATCGGAGCTATATGGCCCCCAATAAATATTACTCCATTTAATCCATTCCAAATTCCTCTTCTTAATACAATTATTTTAATTAGATCAGGAATTTCAATTACTTGAGCCCATCATGCTCTTATTAATTTTAACTATTCCCAAACAAATCAAGGATTAACAATTACTATTATTTTAGGAATTTATTTTACAATTCTACAAGCATTTGAATATATTGAAGCTCCATTTTCAATTGCTGATAGAATCTATGGATCTACCTTTTTTATAGCAACAGGATTCCATGGACTACATGTAATTATCGGAACTTTATTTATTTTCTTTTGTTTATTACGACACTTAAATAATCATTTTTCAAATATTCACCATTTTGGATTTGAAGCAGCATCATGATATTGACACTTTGTTGACGTAGTTTGATTATTTTTATATATTTCAATTTATTGATGAGGTAATTAATTAAATTTATTTATATAATATATTCAGTATATTTGACTTCCAATCAAAAAGATTAATTATCATTAATATAAATAATTATTATTATATTTTATATTTTCATTATAACTTTAATTATTTCTCATATTCTTATAATAATTTCATCATTACTTTCTAAAAAATCTTTCTATGACCGAGAAAAATCTTCCCCTTTTGAATGTGGATTCGACCCTCTTTCCCTTACTCGTATCCCTTTTTCTCTTCATTTCTTTTTAATTACAGTAATTTTTTTAATTTTTGATGTAGAAATCGCTTTAATAATACCAATTATCCCACTTTTCCTAACAGTTAATTTCATTATTTGAACAATAATATCAATATTATTTTTTATTATTTTAATTCTAGGCTTATATCATGAATGAAATCAAAATATATTAAATTGAACTAAATGAGGTTATATTTTAATATAAAAAAATTAACTAGCAATTAAAAAATAATGAAAATTTCATTTATCCTCAAAATAAATAAGAAGCAAAAATGCATTTAATTTCGACTTAAAAATTTGAGTAAAATATTACTCCTTATTTGAATTAATTGAAACCAAAAAGAGGTATATCACTGTTAATGATATCATTGAATTTTTATTCCATTTAGAAGTATATATAAAATGAGCTTCTAACTCATTATATAGTGATTAATATCATTAATATTTCTTTATTTATATAGTTTATTAAAACATTACATTTTCATTGTAAAAATAAAATAAATATATTTTTATAAATTATTTAAAAATATTTATATTTCCTTAATATCTTCAATATTATGCTCTATTTATAAGCTATTTAAATCTTTTAATAAATTAAAAATATAAAAATATTATTATTAATATTATGATTCATATAAAAAATCTAAATAAATAAATTTTTAATCTATTTATTTGATAAATATTATATAAATTAGAATAATTCCTTACTAATTGAACTAAACCTTGTCTTATATAAATTTCTCTCCACCCTATATCAATATTTTTAATTAATTTACCCCCAAAATTTAAAAAAAAATAATTTAATCTATAAGTAGATAAACTTGGTATAAATCATATAGAAGTTAAAAAATTTCTTAAATTATAAGTTTTTATAAATTTATTTAAAGAATTAATTTTTATATTTCTTACTAAATACCCTATAAATACCCCTAATAAAACTACATAAATAATTATTATTTTTATATTAAAAGAAAGATAAATCATATAAGGATAAGAAAAATTTAATCAACTTAATATTCTCCCACTAAAAATTCTTATTATTAATAATAAAAATATACCATTCAATATTACATAATCTTCTTCATATAAATTATAAATTCTTAATAAATTAAAATTATTTAATATTAAATATATAATTAAACGTATAGTATAAAATATAGTTAACCCCATTGAAATATAATAAATATAATAAATTAATAAATTTAACCTACTTAAACTTAATATTTCTAAAATCAAATCCTTAGAATAAAATCCAGCTAAAAAAGGAATCCCACATAAAGCTATATTAGAAATATTTAAACATAAAGAAGTTAAAGGAATATAAAATCTTAAACCACCCATTAAACGAATATCTTGAATATCATTTATTATATGAATTACAACTCCAGCACATATAAATAATAATGCTTTAAATATAGCATGAGTTAATAAATGGAAAAAAGCTAATTCTGGTAATCCCATTCTTAAAATTCTTATTATTAATCCTAATTGTCTTAAAGTCGATAAAGCAATAATTTTCTTTAAATCAAATTCATAATTAGCTCTAATACCAGATATAAATATTGTCAATACTGATAATAATAATAAAAACTTTAAAATAAATGTATCCTTTATTAATAAATTAAAACGAATCAATAAATATACTCCAGCTGTCACTAAAGTAGATGAATGAACTAAAGCTGAAACAGGAGTCGGAGCTGCTATAGCAGCAGGTAATCAAGAACTAAAAGGAATTTGAGCTCTTTTAGTTATAGCTGCAAAAACAATTATTGTTCTAATTATTTGTATTTCAAAATCTCTTTTTATAAATTCTAAATAAAAAATATAATTTCACCTTCCATAATTTATTATTCAAGAAATTACTAATAAAATAAAAACATCTCCAATTCGATTTGATAAAACAGTCAATATGCCCGCATTATAAGATTTTAAATTCTGATAAAAAATAACTAATAAATAAGAAACTAATCCTAACCCATCTCACCCCAATAAAATTCTAATGATATTAGGACTAATAATTAATAATAATATAGATATAACAAATAATAAAACTAAAATAATAAAACGATTTAAATTTAATTCAGAATTTATATAACTTTTTCTATAATAAATAACTACGGATGAGATTAAAAATACAAATCTTATAAATAATAATGATATTCAATCTAATAAAACTGATATACAAATCCTTAAAGAATTAAAAGTAATAATTTCTCATTCTAAAAAAATCACTAAATGATTTATAATTACATTTAAATATATCATTATTCTAAATAATCTTATTAGAAATAAAAAAAAAAAAGATACAAAACAAATAGAATATTTTATATTATTTATAATTTAAAATGATTTATTCATATTTTTGATACCACAAATCAATATTTTTTTTTTAAATTATTTAAATCTAAATTCAAATCATCGAATAATCAATTTTTAAAATTAGTATATTTAAAGGAATTCAATGTAACAATAATAATAAATATTCACGAGATACTCCTATATAATACCTATAAACACCTGAATATACTCTTCCATGTTGAGTATAAGAATATAAATACAATCTATACCCAGCTCTAAAAAAAGAAATTAATATTAATAAAATTATAGATAGTCAAGATCACCTTACTAATCTATTAATTAAACTAATTTCTCCTATTAAATTTAACCTTGGAGGACAAGCTATATTAGAAGAAACTAATAAAAATCACCATAATCTTATTGAAGGCATAAAATTTATTATACCTTTATTAATAAATAAACTTCGACTATGAACTCGTTCATATAAAATATTTCCTAAACAAAATATACCTGAGGAACATAAACCATGACCAATTATTAAGACATATGATCCAATAAACCCTCAATAATTTATAATTATGATACCGCTAATTACTAAACTTATATGAGCTACAGAAGAATAAGCAATTAAAGATTTAATATCAACTTGACAAAAACATTTTAATCTAATATAAAAACCTCCTAATAAACTAATAACAATTATAATATAATTTAATTTTAAATTAATTTTTTGTAAAAAAATTATTAATCGTAATAATCCATACCCCCCTAATTTTAACATAATCCCTGCTAAAATTATTGACCCTGAAACTGAAGCTTCAACATGAGCCTTAGGTAATCATAAATGAACAAAATATATTGGCATTTTAACTAAAAAAGCTATAATTATAGAAAAATATAAAATATATCTATTGTTATTAAAAAATTTTAAAAAATAAATTATTATGGTTATTAATTCATTAAAAATATAAAAAATCCCTATTAATAAAGGTAAAGATATAAATAAAGTATAAAATAATAAATATATCCCAGCTATAATTCGCTCAGGCTGATACCCTCAACCAATAATTAAAAATAAAGTAGGAATTAAACTAGCTTCAAAAAATAAATAAAATAAAAATATGTTTATTATTCTAAAAATTAAATATAATATTAATAATAAAAAAATAATATTAAATATAAAAAAATTAACATGAAAATTTATCTTTAATAAATTTTCTCTAGATATAATTATTAAAATACAAATTAATATTCTCAATAAAATAAATCCATATGATATAATATCACATGATATATAATAACTTAAATTACAAAATAAATTTATTTTTAAAGTTATATTTATTATTATAAATATTATAAAAAATAATATTATTTGTATTAACCAATATATATTACTCAAGAAACATATAGGAATTATAAACAATAATATTAATAAAAATTTTATCATTAAATTTTAATGAATACAATTATATAATTAATTATAATAAATTAAATCTTTGAAAATAATCATTGCCATGAGTTCGAATTATAGAAATTAAAATAGATAAACCTAAAGCACCTTCACACACAGAAAAAACTAAAAATACTATTAATATATACAAATTATAATCAATAAAATTTAATATTAAAACAAAAAAAAAAAAAATTCTTAGTACAATAAATTCTAATCTTAATAAAATAATTAATAAATGTTTTTGTTTAAAAATAAAAATATAATTACCAACAAAATACATAAAAATAAACATTAATAATATATAAATTATCATTTTAAGTTTTTATAGTTTAAAAAAAACATTGATCTTGTAAGTCAAAATTAAATTTCTGTATTTTAAAAACTTCAAAAAAAAAGATATTTCTTTATCAATAATCTCCAAAATTATTATTTTATATAAACTATTTTTTGAAATTAAAATAATACTTATATTTTTATCAATTATTATATCAATTTTTATAACATTTTTAAATAGACCTTTACCTATGGGATTATTAATCTTAATACAAACTATAATTACTTGTTTAATTTCAGGAATAATCATAAAAACTTATTGATTTTCTTATATTTTATTTTTAATTTTTTTAGGAGGATTACTAGTCTTATTTATTTATGTTTCAAGAATTTCCCCTAATGAACTTTTTAACTTAAATTTTTTTTTTTTAAAAATATTTTATTTTATTATTATTATTGGAATTTTTATATTTATCTTCTATTTAATCAATAATTTAGTAATAATAAATTTATCAATTAATTCAGATATAGAAAATATTTTTACTCTAAAAAACTTAATTCAAACTAATAGAATCAATAAATTTAATCTTAATAAACTTTATAATAATCATACATTTATTATTATATTTATAATAATAATCTACTTATTAATCACATTAATTATTGTAGTTAAAATTATTAATATTTTTTACGGACCTTTACGATCAAATTTTTAATGAAAAATTTAAATATAAAATTTATTGTATTACGAAAAAAACACCCTATTATTAAAATTTTAAATAATTCATTTATTAATATGCCTTTACCTTCAAGAATCTCTTATTGATGGAATTTTGGATCTCTTTTAGGTATATGCCTTATTATCCAAATTATCACAGGATTATTTTTAACTATATATTACACAGCTAATATCGAAATAGCTTTTTATAGAGTAAATTATATTTGTCGAAATGTTAATTATGGTTGATTAATCCGTACTTTACATATGAATGGAGCATCTTTTTTTTTTATTTGTATTTATCTTCATATTGGTCGAGGAATTTACTATGAATCATTTAATTTAAAAAATACCTGAATAGTCGGAATTATAATTTTATTTTTAGTTATAGCTACAGCATTTATAGGATATGTTTTACCTTGAGGCCAAATATCATTTTGAGGAGCTACAGTAATTACAAACCTTTTATCAGCTATTCCTTATATTGGAAATATATTAGTAAATTGAATTTGAGGAGGATTTGCAATTGATAATGCTACTCTTACTCGATTTTATACTTTTCACTTTTTACTACCTTTTATTATCGCATTAATAACTATTATCCACCTTTTATTCCTTCACCAAACTGGATCTAATAACCCTTTAGGACTTAATAGAAATTATGATAAAATCCCTTTCCATCCATTTTTTTCTTTTAAAGATTTATTAGGAATACTATTTTTATTATCTATTCTTATTATATTAACATTAATCAATCCTAATCTTTTAGGAGATCCTGATAACTTTATTCCTGCTAATCCTTTAGTAACCCCCCCTCACATTCAACCTGAATGATATTTTCTTTTTGCCTACGCAATTCTACGATCAATTCCTAATAAATTAGGAGGTGTAATTGCTTTAATTTCATCAATTGCAATTTTAATAATTTTACCTTTAACTTTTAATAAAAAAATTCAAGGTATACAATTTTATCCAATTAATCAACTAATATTTTGAACTTTACTAATTACAATTATTCTTTTAACATGAATTGGAGCACAACCAGTTGAAGAACCTTTTATCATCACTAGTCAAATTTTAACTATTTTATATTTTACTTATTATATCATTAACCCCCTAATAAACTTATACTGAGACTACTTAATTTTTAATTAAATAATTAATGAGCTTGTCAAAAAGCATTTGTTTTGAAAACTTAAGAAAGAATCTATTTCTATTAATTTATACTAAAAATTATTTAACTATTTAAATTAAAAAAATTTTTAAACCTAAAAAAAAAATTAATATATTCAAAGAAATAGGTAAATATCTTTTTCAAGCTAAATATATTAACTTATCATATCGATACCGTGGTAAAGTACCACGAACTCAAATAAAAAAAAAAGAAATAAATAACAACTTTAAATAAAAAAAAAATGTTAATTTATACCCCCCTAAATAAATAATAATAAAAATTAAACTTATAAATAAAATTATCATATATTCAGCCAAAAAAATTAATGCAAATCCTCCTCTTCTATATTCTACATTAAACCCCGATACTAATTCTCTTTCTCCCTCCGCAAAATCAAAAGGAGTTCGATTTGTCTCAGCCAACATAGACCTAAATCAACATAATATTAAAGGGTATATTAAAAATAAAAATCAAATTTTTAATTGATAAATCTCAAAATAATATATATTAAAATTCATAATTATAACAACTCTTGATAATAAAATAATTGATAAACTTACTTCGTAAGAAATAGTTTGAGCTAAAGCTCGCAAAGCACCTAATAAAGAATAATTAGAATTAGAAGATCAACCAGCAATTAATACCATATAAACTCCTAATCTTAAACAACTTAAAATAAATAAAATACCTAAATTAAAACTAATTAAATTAAAATAATAAGGAATAACTACTCAAATTAATATAGATAATATAAAAGATATAATAGGAGATATATAATAAACAATATAATTAGAATAATTAGGATAAATTATTTCTTTAGTAAATAATTTAATAGCATCAGAAAAAGATTGTAAAATACCCCCTATTCCTAATTTATTAGGACCTTTACGAATTTGAATATAACCTAAAACTTTACGTTCTAATAAAACTAAAAAAGCTACTCCAATTAATAAACCAACAATTAAAAATATAATCCCAATAAAAATTATTAATAAATCATTTATTATAATTACTACTTATATAAACTTAATTTATATATATATGAATTCTAAAATCATTACATTTTTCTGCCAAAATAGTTTTAAAATAATTATAATTAATATTTTATTAATAAATTAATAATATTCAAAAAATAAATTTAATTTAAATATTTACTCCTTTCGTACTAAAATAATTTATTTTTTAAAAGATAGAAACCAACCTGGCTCACGCCGGTTTGAACTCAGATCATGTAAGATTTTAATGATCGAACAGATCAAAATTTTAAACTTCTACATTTAAATTTTATCTTAATCCAACATCGAGGTCGCAAACTTTTTTTCTTATATGAACTAAAAAAAAAAATTACGCTGTTATCCCTAAGGTAATTTTTTCTTATAATCAATACAACTGGATCAAATATTCACTTATTTATGTTTTTATTAAAAAAAAGTTAATTAAATTTTTTTATCACCCCAATAAAATTTTAATAAAAATTTTAATTTAAAATTTATAAAAAATTATAAATTTCTATTGAAATAAAACTCTATAGGGTCTTCTCGTCTTTTTAATTTATTTTAGCTTTTTAACTAAAAAATTAAATTCTACAATTTAAAATTAAGACAGTTTATATCTCATCAAATCTTTCATACAAGTCATCAATTAAATGACTAATGATTATGCTACCTTTGTACAGTCAATATACTGCAGCCCTTTAATTTTAAAATCAGTGGGCAGATCAGACTTTAAATTATATTCAAAAAGACATGTTTTTGATAAACAAGTGAATATAAATTTTTGCCGAATTCCTTAAAATTAATAAAAAAAAAATAAATTTTTTTTTATTTACTTATACTAATTTTATCATTATAACTATATTTTTTTTTATTAAAATATATTTTTTTATAAATATTTTAATATAAATATATTTAATATTAAATTTTATTTTAATTAAAATTATTTATAATAAATTAAAAATTATTAACAATATAAATCCTATAATTTTTAAATTTAAAATCATTTATTATATAAATTTAACTTAAAGCTTATCCCTTAAGATATTAAATTAAAATAAAATATAAAAATATAAATTTTTATATTTATAAATTTAATTTAAAATTAAATTTTTTTCTAAAAAAACTAGATATATTTAAGAACGATTAACATTTCATTTCCAATTAATTATTAAAAATATTTATTCTACAATAACTTTTTTAATTAAATATCTCTCTTAAATTCGAGAATTTTTTTTAATAAATAATTATTTAATAAACTCTGATACACAAGATACATTAAATAAAAATTACTTTTTTTTAATTTTTTTTTTATATATTTCAAAATTCTTTTACAATACTAATTATTTATCAATTTTAATATTTTTTTTAAAAAATTACTTTAACTAATTTTATATAATTTATTAAAAATATTTTTATTAAATTATTAATTAATAATTTTTCTTTTTCAAATTAATTAAATTTATTTTAATTTCTTTTCAATGTAAATGAAATACTTTCTTAAGCTTTAATTTGATTTTCTAGAAACACTTTCCAGTATTTCTACTTTGTTACGACTTATTTCAATTTATTTTTAATTATAATTTTATATACATATATTAATAAAAAAAAATTATAATTATATTTTATATGAAAGCGACGGGCAATATGTACATATTTTAAATTTAAAATCATTTTAATAAATTAAATAAAATTACATTTAAATCCAATTTCAAATAAATATTTCAAATTATTATTCAATTAAATAATTTTATTGTAATCCATTATATTCTTAATTATAATCTGCATCTTGATCTGATTTAATTTTTTTAATAAAAATATTAAAATATTATTTAATTTTAAAAAATATTTTTTTAACAACGATATACAAAATATTAAATTAAGTAAATTTATTCGTGGATTATCAATTATTAAACAGATTCCTCTAAATAAACTAAAATACCGCCAATTTATTTAATTTTCAATAAATAATTATTTACTAATATAGTATTTTTAAAATAAATTAAAATAATAGGGTATCTAATCCTAGTTTATTTTTTAATTTTTTTAAATCATAAAATTAATTAATATTTATATTAAATTAAAATTTCACTTAATAATTTAATTTTTATATTTTAAATTTATTTATTTATTTATTACTAAAAAAAATTTAATTTAATATTTGTTTAACCGCAACTGCTGGCACAAATTTTGTCATTAATTTTAAATTACTAAATCTTAATTTCTTAAATATTTAATATTAATTACTACATTTTTTTAAAAAATTTTTTAAATTTAATTAATTTCTACAAAAATTTATATGTAAAATAATTTTAAAATAAATTTTTAAATAATAATTTTTTCATTTTTTACAAAAATTCAAACTAATTTCAAAATTTTATGAAATAATCGATATACATATATTTTATTTTATATTATAATATAATTATTTTTTTTTTTTTTTTTTTTTAAATTAAATATTTATTATATAATTAAATATTATATATATATATATATAAATAAATATTATTTCAAATAAAATTTCAAATAATTCTTTTTCACTTTTTATAATATTTCTAAAATTAATAATTCATTAATTAAACCCCTAATATGTTAATTTTTTTTTTTTAAATTAAATATTTATTATATAATTAAATATTATATATATATATATATATAAATAAATATTATTTCAAATAAAATTTCAAATAATTCTTTTTCACTTTTTATAATATTTCTAAAATTAATAATTCATTAATTAAACCACTAATATGTTAATTTTTTTTTTAAAAAAAAAA